TTAGGTAAGTGCTTTACCAACATATGTAGTGTAGTAAAAAAAATAAATTAAATTTAACCCCGTCATGCTTACTATAACTAGTTATTTCGGTTTTCTACTGGCTGCTTTAACTATAACCTCAGCTCTATTTATTGGCTTGAACAAGATACGTCTTATTTGAAATGAATTGAATGAATAAGTCAGAAAAGAAGAATCTTTCTTTTGAATTCCTGGTATTCCGGCTAGACTCTTTTCCACACTAATTACCAATTTTTTTCTTGGTCATTGAGATTCGTGGATAATTTAGACTATTATTTAGAGATAGATCGTACCTCTTTTTTTTATCCCCTCGAACAAATCGAAATGATTGAAGTTTTTCTATTTGGAATCGTCTTAGGCCTAATTCCTATTACTTTAGCGGGATTATTCGTGACTGCGTATTTGCAATACAGGCGCGGGGATCAGTTGGATCTTTGATTGAGTAATATTTCTTTTTTTATTGACCTCCTCCAGACCAGAGAGGAGGTCAAATTGGAGTTGCAATTCTACTTTTTTTTAAGTTATTTTACTGTGTTTTGACATAAGATATATGGAATCACGCTCTGTAGGATTTGAACCTACGACATCGGGTTTTGGAGACCCGCGTTCTACCAAACTGAACTAAGAGCGCTTTCAAAACAAAAAGAAAATCCTTTTCTATTCTAACGTGTCTCACGTCCGTATAGTATCCACAAATTCAAGTTATACCCACTTTAATCGATCTCCCCGCTACTGCCCATAAAGAAGAGAGAATTAATAGGTAGGGATGACAGGATTTGAACCTGTGACATTTTGTACCCAAAACAAACGCGCTACCAAGCTGCGCTACATCCCTTTTCCAAATTGTTGTACAATGCCATTGTACATAATTCCTTTCTTGTTTTCCACATCGTAATTTTTTCTATTTCTCTATCTATATAGAATAGAACTTTCTTGTCATTTCTTGTTTTTGGTCTCATATAATCAAGGAAGGGTATACATCTAAAATCCAGTTGAATTTCACCTATAAAAGAAAGATTCCTATTTCTTAGTAATGTATAGGAAGAAGGGGTCATCTTTTTTAGGGATAGGAGAATCTCGTCTATTATGATTCATTCTATATATATAGAATATTGATTTTGTTTTTTTAGTTAGGAATTTCACCTAAACAAAAGAAATACAAAGGATCTTGGCCAAGAGTATCTGATCATATATGTATTCCAATACGGAAGGAGGATTTGCAATGCGGGATATAAAAACATATCTCTCTGTAGCACCCGTGCTAAGTACTCTATGGTTTGGGGCTTTAGCAGGTTTATTGATAGAAATCAATCGTTTATTCCCAGATGCTTTGTCATTCCCTTTTTTTTCATTCTAGTTATTCCTATACGAGAGATAGAATTCTTCGTGACATGACGAAAATTCCCCCTTTTTGAATTCTTTTTTAGTATATGAAGCAAAAAGAAAGAAAAGATGGATAAAGATTGTATTCTTTAATTATTTCTCCATTTTTTATTACTTAATTTACGAATTTGAAAAATTTTTTATTCTATTGGATTAGATTCGTTAGAAAATTTGAAGAATTACAACAAAATCTTTAGAAATCATATTTTTAGTTAGGAACTTCTATGGATTTTATTCTTCTTCTTTGGATCCAAAATCAAAATAGAAGAATAAAAAAATAGGTCTAAGAATTAAGTTAAGTTGATCCAAAAAGGAAAGGAGGTTCATGGCCAAGGGCAAAGATGTTAGAATCCGAGTTATTTTGGAATGTATTAATTGTGTTCGAAAGGGTACCAATAAGGAATCGACGGGGATTTCTAGATATAGTACTCAAAAGAATCGCCACAATACACCCCGACAATTAGAATTAAGAAAATTTTGTCGTTATTGTCGCAAGCATACGACTCATAATGAAATAAAGAAATAGGAGCATCGTGTGTTCACTTTTTCCAAAGAACAGAAAGAGTAAGAACTTCTTATTAAATATTCTTATTAAATATATACAACATAGATAGAATACAAAATACAAATCAACTCATCTGATTTTAGGTAGATATTATTTCATATGTATAGAGGGTTTATATTTTTATATATAGTATATGAATGAAATAATATATGGACTAAAGAAAGACTATTTCTTTTGGATCCAAAATTAATAAAATAAAATAAAGAAATCCATTTTTTTTGAAAATTTTTAAATAAGGAATAAATCATGTATATATCTAAACAACCTTTTCGTAAATTTAAGCAACTCTTTCCTAAATCCAAACAAACTTTTCCTAAATCAAAGCAAACTTTTCCTAAATTCAAACAACCTTTTCGTAAATCCAAACAACCTTTTCGTAGGCGTTCTCGAATAGGTCCGGGGGATCGAATTGATTATAGAAACATGAGTTTAATTAATCGATTTATTAGTGAACAAGGAAAAATATTATCCAGACGAATAAATAGATTAACCTTGAAACAACAACGATTAATTACTCGTGCTATAAAACAGGCTCGTATTTTATCTTTCTTACCATTTCGTAACTATGAGAATGAGAAGCAATTTCAAGCCCAGTCAATTTCAATAACTACTGGTCCTAGACACAGAAAAAATAGACCTATTCCTCAATTAACACAAAAGTTCAATTCCAATCGAAACTTAAGAAACTCCAACCAGAATTTAAGAAACAACAATCGAAACTTAAGTTCCGATTGTTGATGTTTTATTCGAAAGGGTCAGACTCATATATAAAGAAAGTAATCCAGTTTTGATTCTTGTGTTTGTTATAAGAAAGAAAAATGGAAAAGAAGAAATAGTTTTTTTATTTATTGCAACATGCTCGTTGATTCCTACCACTTAATGTTAATTTATTGTATCTTCCCGGAGTTCCCTCTCCGGGAATTTGGTTTTAATTATTCCTGTATATTACTTTTTTATCCCTTTAATTAATGGTCTTTATTTTATTGGAAATCGTGTAAAGATTATTTGGATTTGATACAGCTACTTGTGCAAGCATTTTACGATTAAGAATCAATTCCTTCTTGTACAAATTGTGTATTAATTTACTATAACTATCAAATACGTTATATACCCGTGTTGCTGCGTTTATCCGAGTGATCCACAAACGACGAAAATCCCTCTTTTGCCTGCCTCTATCTCGATGAGAAGAAACAAAAGCTCTTCTTACTTGTTGAGTAATCATTCGATTAAGTCTTAAATGAGCCCCTCTAAAGTTTGTGGCAAATGAACGCATTTTTGTTCGTCGTCTCCGAGCTATATATCCTCGCGGAACTCTGGTCATTGAATCAAATTAACCTTAATGAATAACTAATGATTTCTCTTCTTTTCTTTTAACCATCTTTTTTCCATTAATAACAAAACGTATTATTCCGATATATAAAATATTAATTCCAATGGCTTTTGCTACTATAACCTTCCCAACCACGGTCTTTTATTCTATTCTCTTCAGTTTTTTCGCATAGAAATAACAAATTCTAACGATATTAAAAAAACAGTGGGTTCCATCGTTTCTATAGTTCCCTTTTAAACGGCGAGGCCCTCTCTATACACCGGAGCCCTTTCTTTCATTTCATCAAAAGGTATTGTGAACTTGTATAGTTCACATTCTTTGGCTCTACCTATCCATTATAGAGTAAATAGCTCTTTTCACAATAAGAGTTATTCATACAGTGACGGTATTTAATTATGAAAGTTGGCTAAGTAGCTGGCCCTTTAGTCCGTTCTTTTAAGATAAAGGAGCAGAAACCTTTTTCTTACGATTTCCTCCGCTTAATGGATAACCATTTGCTATCAATGGAGGAATTGCTTCTTCCAATCCCAATCTCGATGATTGGATTTGCACCAAAGGAAACCATAAATTCCATATACCATAGAAATCTAGGATAGAGTTTCTCTATCCTATTCATTGGTACCGATCATGGATACTTCAAAAATTTTCTTATTTGTTTGAACTCATGATCTGAACGAGTCGCACATACACCCTAGCACATGTTCCTCGACGCTGAGGACATCCCTTAAGCGCGGCCGATTTTCTAGCATTTCGTATTGGCTGTCTTGCATTTCTAATAAGTTGTTTAACCGTTGGCATGTCGTATGTATATAGAAAAAATGGATTGGTTTAGATCGATCTTAACCTGATGATTCATCATCATGAAGTATTTCTATTTTCTATAAAATAGCATAAAACCCAAATTTAGGTTTGAAATAAATTTACAAGAAATCCAGCCCCTACCAATCTTTAAACATTTCTGGAAACCACACTGGATCAGTATCGCAGTGCTCGTCAATCATTTCATCCCCTACAATATCGACAAGTCCATAAGCTTTGGCTTCGTCTGCTGACATAAAAACATCCCTTTCCATGTCTTCGGATACAACCCAAAAAGGCTTGCCTGTTCTTAGTGCATAAACCCTTGTGATCATTTCGCGAACTTTGTGTAACTCTTCCACTTCTAGTAAAAATTCAGGCGTCCTTGCCCGATAATAAGCACTAGCAGGTTGGTGAAGCATAATCCTAGCGTGAGGGAATGCTATACGCTTGGTGGGTTCCCCTCCAAGCAGAATGAAGGAGGCCATGGACGCGGCTATTCCGAGGCATATTGTATATATATCAGGTGTCACCGTTTGCATCGTATCAAAAATGGCCATTCCTGAGATTAGCCACCCACCAGGGGAGTTTATAAACAAAAAAATATCGCTAATTCCATCTTCTATACTTAGATATACCATCAGACCCGTAATATGATTCGTGATCTCGCAACGAATCTCTTGACCTAAAAAAAGTGTCCTTTCTCGATACATAACATTGTATAAGTCAACCCAAGTCGCTTCTTCATCTCCGGGAATCCGGTAAGGTACTTTTGGAACACCAATGGGCATATTAGATTAATATTATTAAATTTAAGTAAGAAAACTACACTTTAATATGGAAACGTAAGAATGGAAGAGAAAGAAAGAATCCGCAGTTTATTATCTTCATTTTTTTCTTATTCTATAAGAATACTATAGATTCTATGAATACATAGATTGAAATAATACATAGATTGAAAGATTATACATATAAGGAAGGTAAGACAGATTGAATAAAGAAAAAGGAATCCGTGATTCGAATGATAAACAAAGAAAGAGGGATTAAGGATCTATTCTTCGTTTTTACAAATAGCCCAAGCTACCCATTGCATATTGGCACTTATCGAGTATAGAATAGATCTGCTTCTCTTTCTTCTTACAAACAGAATTGGCTTGTTATTTTTAATGGAACGAAATAAATATTAACGCTTTCTGACATAGAATCCCCTGGAAGGGTTAGGTACATAGGATATGTATGGATAGTTTTTTCCAATGCGATAAAATAAAGCGACATCGTGTCTATTTTTCTTTGCTAAAGGGGTATTTCCATGGGTTTGCCTTGGTATCGGGTTCATACTGTCGTATTGAATGATCCGGGTCGATTGCTTGCGGTGCATATAATGCACACAGCTCTAGTTTCTGGTTGGGCTGGCTCGATGGCTTTATACGAATTAGCGGTTTTTGATCCCTCTGATCCTGTTCTGGATCCGATGTGGAGACAAGGTATGTTCGTCATCCCCTTCATGACTCGGTTAGGAATAACCGATTCGTGGGGTGGTTGGAGTATTTCAGGAGGAACTGTAACGAATCCGGGTATTTGGAGTTATGAAGGTGTGGCAGGTGCGCATATTGTGTTTTCTGGCTTGTGTTTCTTGGCAGCTATCTGGCATTGGGTATATTGGGACCTAGCCATATTCTGTGATGAGCGGACGGGAAAACCTTCTTTGGATTTGCCCAAGATCTTTGGAATTCATTTATTTCTTGCAGGGGTGGCTTGTTTTGGCTTTGGTGCATTTCATGTAACGGGTTTATATGGCCCTGGGATATGGGTGTCCGATCCTTACGGACTAACTGGAAAAGTACAAGCTGTAAATCCTGCGTGGGGTGCAGAAGGTTTTGATCCTTTCGTTCCGGGAGGAATAGCTTCGCATCATATTGCTGCGGGTACATTGGGCATATTAGCGGGCCTATTCCATCTTAGTGTCCGTCCGCCCCAACGTCTATACAAAGGATTACGTATGGGCAATATTGAAACTGTACTTTCCAGTAGTATCGCTGCTGTTTTTTTTGCTGCTTTCGTAGTTGCCGGAACTATGTGGTATGGATCGGCAACTACCCCAATCGAATTATTTGGGCCTACTCGTTATCAGTGGGATCAGGGATACTTTCAGCAAGAAATATATCGAAGAGTTAGCGATGGCTTAGCCGAAAATCTTAGTTTGTCAGAAGCTTGGTCTAAAATTCCCGAAAAATTAGCCTTTTATGATTATATTGGTAATAATCCGGCAAAGGGAGGATTATTCAGAGCGGGTTCAATGGACAATGGGGATGGAATAGCTGTTGGATGGTTAGGACATCCCGTCTTTAGAGATAAAGAAGGAGGCGAGCTTTTTGTACGTCGTATGCCTACTTTTTTTGAAACATTTCCGGTAGTTTTGGTAGATGAAGAGGGAATTGTGAGAGCAGACGTTCCTTTTAGAAGAGCAGAATCCAAATATAGTGTTGAACAAGTAGGCGTAACGGTGGAGTTCTATGGTGGCGAACTTAATGGAGTAAGTTATTCTGATCCTGCTACTGTAAAAAAATATGCGCGGCGTGCTCAATTAGGGGAAATTTTTGAATTAGATCGAGCTACTTTGAAATCGGATGGTGTTTTTCGCAGCAGTCCAAGGGGTTGGTTCACTTTTGGTCATGCTACCTTTGCTTTGCTCTTCTTTTTCGGACACATTTGGCATGGCGCTCGAACCTTGTTCCGAGATGTTTTTGCTGGTATTGATCCAGACTTGGATGCTCAAGTGGAATTTGGAACATTCCAAAAAGTTGGAGATCCAACTACAAGGAGACAGGCAGCTTGATACCACATTGCTATGGTATCTTTCACCTCTCTTTTTTGATTTGACATGAGAAACATCTCCTGTCCTTTCTTTGACTCTTTTTCTTTTTTTATATGGGAAATGATCCCAAATTCTAAGTGAATAGGTGTGGAAGTTATAATTGTAAATAAACCAGGATCGAATCTATGGAAGCATTGGTTTATACGTTCCTTTTAGTTTCGACTTTAGGGATAATTTTTTTCGCTATCTTCTTCCGAGAACCACCTAAGGTTCCGACTAAAAAATGAAATAATTTAATTGAAGTAAGAAGTCCCCCCCGGAGGGGGGGGGCTTCTTACTTCAATTAGTCCCCATGTTCTTCGAATGGATCTCTTAATTGTTGAGAGGGTTGCCCAAACGCGGTATATAAGGCATACCCAGTAAAGCTTACAAGTAAACCAGATATGAAGATGGCGACTAAAGTTGCTGTTTCCATTTTTATAGAATTTCAAGATTACAATGGATCTATGAAAAGATCGTGTATTTACAACTACAACGGAATAGTATACAAAGTCAACACCAATGATTAAATAGAATTTATGGCTACACAAACCGTTGAAGATAGTTCTAGACCTAAGCCAAAGCGGACTGGTGCAGGTAGTTTATTGAAACCCTTAAATTCAGAATATGGGAAAGTAGCTCCGGGTTGGGGGACTACTCCTTTTATGGGGGTCGCAATGGCTTTATTCGCGATATTCCTATCTATCATTTTAGAAATTTATAATTCTTCTGTTTTACTGGACGGAATTTTAACGAATTAGGTTTCTACTAACTAAAACTATGAAGTCATAGTTTTTCCATCCAAAAAAAGCCTTTCTACTTTAAAGCTCCACATTTCTAGACTTCTGGTAGTTCGACCGTGGATTTTTTTGTTTCGGTATCTCTGGAATATGAGTGTGTGACTTGTTAGAATTGATCCTATTGATAATACATAGAAAGGGCCTGTTATCTCTATCAAGATGATTCTAATTCGTCGGATATTATTTATTCTAGTATCTGGAACACGAAATACATAGAGTGGATCAAGAAAAAAAAAATGGAACTATGATTCATACCCACTATTTAGACCTCGCAACCAGACTGAAAAAAAATTCAAGTAGTTCTTATTCTTAATAAAAATTCTTAATAAAAAAAGAAATTTTCTTCCTTCCAATTTTGTTTACAACTTTCTTCTCTTTCAATAAATGAAAATGATCATCAAGCGGTTCTTATTCGAAGAACCCTTGCCTTTTGTTTAGCTTGAGACTCAATCATCGTGGCTCTAGTATGAATCTAAGGTTTTAATTGAACTGATTCATAGGATCGCAACAAGATAATTTCTATCGGAAAACCACTATAAAACCACTATCAATTTTTATTTGATTTTTTTAACAAGTAAAAAAATCAAATAAATAAAAAATAGGGAAGAGAAAAGTCAAGAGGCCTCTAATGATCAACATACGGGAAAGAAATCCAGATGAGCCAACTTGAAATTTTTTGGCATTATCATCACAAAGAAGAAATTCGGGATTTTTCTTATTTCATATCTTCAAAGCAAATCGATCGAATACCGTGGCTGATGAAGTTTTGAACCTTTTTTTCTAATATCCGTTGAAAATTTGTGTGTTTCTGCTTGAGCCGTATGAGATGAAATTTTCATATACGGTTCTCGGAGGGGGAGTCGGGCTAATTACCTATCTCAATAAAGTATATGATTGGTTTGAGGAACGTCTTGAGATTCAGGCAATTGCGGATGATATAACTAGTAAATATGTTCCTCCTCATGTCAACATATTTTATTGTTTAGGGGGAATTACACTTACTTGTTTTCTAGTACAAGTCGCTACCGGTTTTGCTATGACTTTTTACTACCGACCAACTGTTACAGAGGCTTTTTCCTCCGTTCAATATATAATGACGGAAGCCAACTTTGGTTGGTTAATCCGATCGGTTCATCGATGGTCAGCAAGTATGATGGTTCTAATGATGATCCTGCACGTATTTCGTGTCTATCTCACAGGTGGATTTAAAAAACCCCGTGAATTAACTTGGGTCACAGGTGTGGTTTTGGCTGTATTGACTGCATCATTTGGTGTAACTGGTTATTCTTTGCCTTGGGATCAAATTGGTTATTGGGCAGTCAAAATTGTGACAGGCGTACCTGAAGCGATTCCGGTAATAGGATCCCCTTTAGTGGAATTATTACGTGGAAGTGCTAGTGTGGGCCAATCCACTTTGACTCGTTTTTATAGTTTACATACCTTTGTACTGCCTCTGCTTACTGCCGTATTTATGTTAATGCATTTTCCAATGATACGTAAGCAAGGTATTTCGGGTCCTTTATAGGGAAGGCATATCATCGAGAATTCTAATTCTCATATATCATATAGGGTAGGTTGTGGTATTTCATTGCTACAAACATGGGTTATTGTAAAATAAGACATGTCATTTGGATACTTCTCTTCAACTTCGAAGTATTTTGATACAATACAAATAGTTATAGTTGAAGTTAATTTTACGAAAGAAAATAAGGCAGATTATGGGAGTGTGTGACTTGAATTATTAATTTGGCCATGCAGATAGAGAGTTGGATCTGCCACATTAGAATTCACGACCAAAGGTGTCTCCGCATCCAATCAACACGTAAGTACCCTATCTAGGAAGGATAGGCTGGTTCACTCGAGGAGAATATTTTCTATGATCATACCCCAACCATGTTATCCATGAACAGGCTCCGTAAGATCCCATGGAGTATAAATCGAATAAGTCATGTGATATGATTCAATTCTATATTTATTACACTTATCTTTTTATTATAGTTATTTATAGTATGGAAATGCATTCATTTTCTTTGCATCGATTTCGATCCGCAATACTATACTATCGGAGTAAAAGAAGGGATCTAAGGAAGAATGTGGGCTAAACTTTTCAATTTTTTATTAGTAACAAGTAAATACTTTGTTTGGATGTAAGAAACTTGCGATATTGAGGGGATAAAATAAATACCAACTAATCAAGAGACAATCCACAAAGCAATTGATCACGATCAAATTAGTAAGCCCACTTGGATATTGAGCATTTACGCATAAGAATAGGATTCTAGTAGTTATAGGCACAACTTCGGAAAAGATAATCTGATAAAGCTTTTCTTACCTTGAGTCATTGAGTCATTATACACCCTATTCTATTGTGGATCCTCCACGGTCTTATTTCTTTCATTCTTGCTCGAGCCGGATGATGAAAAATTCTCATGTCCGGTTCCTTTGGGGGATGGATCCTAAAGAATTCACCTATCCCAATAACAAAGAAACCTGACTTAAATGATCCTGTATTAAGAGCAAAATTAGCTAAAGGGATGGGACATAATTATTATGGGGAACCCGCGTGGCCCAACGATCTTTTATACATTTTTCCAGTAGTAATTCTAGGTACTATTGCGTGTAATGTGGGTTTAGCGGTTCTCGAGCCGTCAATGATTGGTGAACCGGCGGATCCGTTTGCAACTCCTCTGGAAATATTACCCGAGTGGTATTTCTTTCCCGTATTTCAAATACTCCGTACAGTACCCAATAAGTTATTGGGCGTTCTCTTAATGGTTTCTGTGCCAACGGGTTTATTGACAGTACCCTTTCTAGAGAATGTCAATAAATTCCAAAATCCATTTCGTCGCCCAGTAGCTACGACCGTTTTTTTAATCGGTACTGCAGTAGCTCTTTGGTTAGGTATTGGAGCAACATTACCCATTGATAAATCCTTAACTTTAGGTCTTTTTTAGGGATTTGTCGAGTTGATTCGTTCAACCGCGAAGCCCATTGCATGGGTATCTAGGAAATAGTTACTTCCAAGTGAATCTTCCCTAGATACCTAAAATTTATTTTATTATGATCCATTCCGCGAAAATATAGATTGTGCCAAAGATGCAAAATTGATTTCTTTTTTTTGGGGGTTAGAATAAAAAGAAAAAAGAAGAAGAGGAAAAAATTGCAATGGATTTAAAGTGAGAACTTGTTCTTAGGTAAATCAATTGGGAGATGCTTCTCTAGAGTGTCCCATATCAGTTTTCCATCTTCCATACGAAAACTGTCAATTTGCATAAGATCTTCTTCAGTCTTACTCAAAAGGTCCAATAGTGTATGTATATTGGCCCTTTTGAGACAATTATACGTTCTAGAAGGCAATTCTAATTGATCAATAAAAATACAATTCAATGGAATTCCTTTTTTGTTTTTCTTTCGATTTTTGATTCTTTTTTGAAAGGTTAAAAGGGGTGGAGTAAACCTGTTTTTATTTTCTTCGAAACTAGTGTACTCTTCCTCTGCGTGTAGAAAAGGAAGAAATAAATCAATCAAATTACGAGAAGCTTCATAAAGCGCTTCTTTAGGAGTTAAACTTCCATTCGTCCATATTTCTAGAAAAAGTATCTCGTGTTTTTCATTTCGATTCCCACAAGAAAAAATACTATAATTCACATTTCGAACAGGCATGGATACAGCATCTATAGGATAACTTCCTTTTTGAGAGTTCTTTCTGAGTTCCGTATGATATCCGCGATCTCTCTTGATCTGTAACTCAATATAGAAATCAATGGGCTCTCTCAAGTTAGCTATAGGTTGTGTCGTATCAACGATTTCTACGGAAGGCGGTAAGATTATATCTTGAGCGGTTATGTATCTAGGACCTTTGACGCAAATTGATGCGTCTCTAACTCCATAGAGATTACTTCTCAATACAATTTCTTTCAAATTTAGTAAAATTTCTTGTATGGATTCTTCAATACCTACTATTGTAGAATATTCGTGTGGCACATTCCAAAATTTGACGCGTGTGATACATGTTCCTTCTATTTCTCCAAGTAAGGCTCTTCGCAAGGCAATACCGACAGTATCTGCTTGACCTTTTCTAAGCGGGGACAGAATGAAACGACCATAATAAAGACGCTTACTATCTACTCTTGATTCAACACACTTCCACTCGAGTGTTTGGGTGGATCCTGTTACCTCTTCTCGAACCATAACAGATTAGTATTATTATTTGATCATTGAATCGTTTATTTCTCTTGAAAGCAGTTTAATTTTTTTACAGACGTCTTTTTTTAGGAGGTCGACATCCATTATGCGGCATAGGTGTTACATCGCGTATACAACTTAACCGTACACCACTTTTAGCAATGGCTCGTAATGCGGCATCTCTTCCACTACCAGCACCTTTTACCATAACTTCTGCTCGTTGCAAACCCACCGTACGAATAGCATCTACTGCTGTTCTTTGACCAGCATAGGGTGATGCTTTTCTTGAGCTTTTGAATCCACAAGTACCCGCGGAGGACCAGAAAACCACCAGACCTTGTAGGTCTGTAACGGTTATAATGGTATTGTTGAAACTGGCTTGAACATGAATAACCCCTTTTGTTATTCTACGTGCACTTTTCCGTAAACTAAAACGGGCATTCTTACGCAAACCAATACGCACTTTCTTACGTGAACCTATTTTTGGTATAGCTTTTGTCATATTTTATTATCTCATAAATATGAGTTAGAAATAACAAAAAGAAAAAAGATACAAAGATATCCGTTTCAGGGTAAAATATACCCTTTACTTTCATTTTTTGATTTGGAATTTGGACATTTCCATAGGTACTTTTTTTTACTTTTTAGAAAGAAAAGCTCCTTTTTCGAAAGATTACCCCTGTCTTTGTTTATGCTTCGGATTGGAACAAATGACTCTAATTCGCCCACGCCTGCGAATCAGTCGACATTTTGTACAAATTTTACGAACGGAAGCTCTTATTTTCATATATAGGTATTCCTTTCTTATAACTAGGAATCTATTCTTTTGGAAAAAATAAGTCTCTTCACTTAAATTTTGAAACTTAGAAGTTATTATCCCGGAAAAACCTAATCCTTTGAGTCTTTGGTATCCTTCAAATCTTCAGTATCCTTCGAATCTTCGGTACGCTTCGAATCCTTATGAGGAAGTCTATAAATTATACGCCCTTTGCTGGAATCATAACGACTTACTTCAATTTTGACCCTATCCCCCATCAGTATTCTTATAGAACTAGACCGGATCTTTCCTGAAATATAGCCCAGGATGATGGTGTCATTCTCTAGGCGAACGCGGAACATTCCGTTGGGTAGGGCTTCTGTAACTAAACCTTCGAAAGTAACTTTTGCTTCTCTCGGGTTTTTTTTTTCTCTCCTATTTTTTTTTTCTGTCATATTTTTTTCTCCTATTTTTCGATTTTAATTTTCAAAATAGGAAGTTCGAGATAGAATTCGGATACTATAGGTGGGGCCATTACCATATATAACATAAGACTTCTCCCCCAATTCTGTTTAGTCGAGCTTCTCGATCTGTCATTATACCTCGAGAGGTAGAAAGAATAGCAATTCCCATTCCGCCCAAAACCTTAGGAATTCCTTGATAGTTGGCATAAATTCGTAAGCCAGGTCGGCTGATACGCTTTAAAAGGGTTCTAGTTCTATATATTCCCTTTCTAGTCTTTCTCTTTTGATGCCGCAAAGTTGAAACCAAGAAATAGCGGTTACTTTCCTGATGTTTCCGAACACTTTCAATAAAACCCTCTCGTAGAAGTATTTTAACAATGTTTTCGGTAATATTTGTGGATACTACTCGAACAGTTCCTTTTTTATTCATGTCTGCGTTTCTTATAGAGGTTAGTAAATTAGCAATAGTGTCCTTACCCATAAGACTCTAATTCTAGGTTCCTCCTAATTTTTCTATAATCAACATGTTTTTCCTTCTCTTTTCATTTTGGATTTTAACGCATATACCTGAGACACAATCTACTAATTTTTTATTTGATCTATATCTCGTTTACTAGTGTTTATAATACTTCAGGAGCTAATGAAACTATTTTAGTAAAATTCAATTCTCTCAATTCTTCGGCAATCGCACCAAAAACTCGAGTTCCTTTTGGATTTCCTTTTTGATCAATGATAACTGCTGCATTATCATCATAGCGTATTATTATACCATCTTCGCATTTGAATTCTTTACATGTACGTACAATTACAGCTCGAATTACTTCGGATCTTTCTAGAGGCATTTGGGGCACTGCGTCTTTGATTACAGCAACAATAACATCACCAATACGAGCATATCGCTGATTACCAGCGGCTCCTATGACTCGAATACACATTAATTTTCTAGCTCCACTGTTATCTGCTACATTTAAAAGGGTCTGAGGTTGAATCATATTATTTTGATTTCAATTTGTTATTTCAATACAAAAGGATGAAAGAAATATTGTCCTTCTAGAAAGACAAATCCGGGTTTTTTTATCTTCAATACCCCTTTTGGGGTTCTATATCTCTAATCGAAGAAATTGACTTCGTATGGGCATTTTACTGGCAGCTATAGAGATAGCTGCTCTAGCTACAGTTTCGGATACTCCGCTCATTTCATAAAGTATTCGACCGGGTTTAACAACGGCTACCCAATATTCGGGGGATCCCTTTCCCGAGCCCATACGTGTTTCTGTGGGTCTTATTGTAACCGGTTTGTCAGGAAATATCCGTACCCATATTTTTCCACCACGACGTGCATATCGTGTCATTGCTCTTCGTCCTGCTTCTATCTGTCTCGCGGTGATCCAAGCGGGTTCGAGTACTTGAAGAGCATATCTACCAAAACAAATACGATTGCCTCGGCAGGATTTTCCCTTCATTCTTCCTCTATGTTGTTTACGAAATCTAGTTCTTTTGGGGTTATAGTCGATGGTTCTTTCTTAGTTCCATCTCTACTGCAAAACCGGACATGAGAGTTTCTTCTCATCCAGCTCCTCGCGAATTAAACGAGAAAGCGTGCGAATTTCTCTAATTCCATAAAATTTTTTAATATTATGGATAGATACACATTAATATATAATAGAAAAAGTTAGGTTTTTTTATTTTTACTTTCTTAAATATTTTTACTTTCTTAAAATAGAAAACTATCTATTACTTTCAAAACTATCTATTACTTTCTTAAAATAGAAAACTATCTATTAGAAAACTATCTATTATCTATTAGATCTATATAGTTAAGAAAGAAGATCTAGAATATATTCAAATTCTATATTTATAGAAAATATAATCTTTTTTTTTTATCTTCTTATTTTTATTCTTATTGAATCGTGGTAAAGTATTCTAATCCAATAAGGGTTTCGCGGGCGAATATTTACTCTTTCCTGTTTTATTTGTTAATTTAGAACCTTATCAAATAAAGCAATTTTTTTGGTTTGTTCCGCCATCCCACCCAATGAAGTGTTAGGATTCTTTTCAATAAAATCCGATGCCGTCATAGGTTTTGTCGTTCCCACAGCTTCTCCTTTAATGGTTAGGTTTAAATCCTGCAATGGAGCTTCTAAAAAAATTTCTTTCCGAGTCAATTTTCTCAGTTTTATTAACGCGGGCTGCTCTTTTTTATTTCTTTAAATTTTGATTTGTTGTTTCAAAAGTTACGATTTCGAATTCTCTCTTTTTTTATTATTTTTCTTTTATTTTATGCTTTATCACATTGCTTTTTTTATGATGTAATTCATAGACCATACACATTGGAATCCTATATCTTTCTTATTCTTCTTCCTTCTATCTATCATCCCTCCTTTTATCCACATCCCTTTAGTTTTGCTTCACAGCCTAGAATCTGGTTTCTTTTGTAGAGAAAAAAATGCAGTTGCTACAACTATATAATAGATCTACTCATTTTTTATAGATTTATTTATTCACATAGTGACTGTTTCTTAGTTAGGATCTCGACAATACGAAGCAATAGGTTGGTTATTAGTTAATTTTCTATAATTACTAAGTTTTTTTCTATTTTTAGTAGGGTTCAGCCAATTTTTTTTTCAATCTTCATTTTTGACCCTAAAGAAAAAACTAACGAGTCACACACTAAGCATAGCAATTATATTAAAAGATTTATCAATTTTCATTAAATCTTATAGAAAGAGGTATAATTTATTCTTTTTTTAGGGATTTTTGGAAAAATAATGTTTTTGTCTTTTTTATTCTATCACAGGGCAGAATGGGAAGGTAGGGTTCTATCACAGGGCAGAATGGGAAGATAGGGTTAGTTATTCTTCTTCTACGAATATCCAAATTTTGACACCTAATACTCCATAGATAGTTCGAATTGGATAGCAGCAATAATCAATTTTAGCGCGAATTGTTTGGAGGGGCAATCTGCCCTTTTTGATGCATTCGGCACGTGCAATTTCTTTCCCTGCTAAACGACCCGCAATTTTTATTTTTACTCCCTTTATGTCTCCTTTTTTAGTTAATTCAATGGCTTTTTTCATTGCTTTTCGGAATGAAACTCTATTTTTTAATTGGAAAGCTATATATTCTGCAAGAATATTAGGTTGTCTATATGGTTCTTTAACCTTTTCTATAGCAATATTAAGTCTCTGGTTTACAGAATTAACTTGCTTTTGGAGATCTTTCTCTAATTCTTCGATTGCTCCCTTTTTCTTTAATAAATTGGGGAATCCAATATGGATTATGACGTGGATTGTATCGATTTCTTTTTGAATTTCTATATGTGTAATTACTTCAGAACTTGAGTCTGATTCTATTTTTCTATTCGAACCTTTTTTCCTAGTCTTTTGTATATAGTTCTTGATACAATTCCGTATTTTTTTATCTTCCTGTAGACCTTCAGAATAATTTTTTGGTTTTGCGAACCAAAAGGAATGGTGATTTTGGGTTGTACCAAGTCTGAAACCGAGTGGATTTATTTTTTGTCCCATATTTTTCTATTCTATTTCTTTTTTTATGGAGAATCGAAATCTTGGATTAATCTAAAGATTATTTAGATTTCTTTACTATATTTAGTACAATTGTTATATGACACATGGTTTTTTTTATAGAATAACTACGTCCTCGAGCTCGAGGTCTTAATTTTTTCATAATAGTACTTCTACTTACTTCGGCTTTAGTGATGAATAAACTCGCTTTGTCGAAATCCCTATAATGAGTAGCATTTGCTGCTGCCGAATAAACCAACTTTAAGATGGGATAAGACGCTCGATAAGGCATGAGGTTCAGTATCATAATGGTTTCCTCGTAGTAACGCCAGCGAATCTCATCAAGAACTCTTTGTGCTTTGAAAACAGACATATGTATGCGTTTTTGTGCTTTGAAAACCCGTTCGAATTTAAGTAAACGATCGGTTGGAACTTTTCTTGCGAGTTTCCTTAGCCCGTTCTTCTTCTTCTTTATCCTAGGGGTATACTTTACTAATTTGAAACTTGTCATAAATAAGGTTATTACCCGCCTATCATTACTTTAATTTGAATCCTATAAATTTTTTTTATTCTGAATCTTTCTATTCTTAATTCAGTTAACGACGAGATTTAGTATCCTTTTTTGCACTTTCATAACTCGTGAAATGGCGAGTAGGCACAAATTCCCCCAATTTGCGACCCACCATAGGATTTGTTATGTAAATAGGTATATGTTCCTTTCCATTATGAATCGCGATTGTATGGCCAACCATTGCGGGTAGAATGCTAGATGCCCGGGACCACGTTACTATTATTTCTTTCTCCTCCTTCATATTGACCTTTTCGATTTTTGCCAATAAATGACGAGCTACAAAAGGATTTGTTTTTTTTCGTGTCACAGCTGATTACTCCCTTTTTTTCATTTTAAAGAGTGGCATCCTATGTCCACTATCTCGATCGGGGTATGGAGGTCAGAATAAATAGAATAATGATGAATGGAAAAAAGAGAAAATCCTTTAGCTGGATAAGGGGCGGATGTAGCCAAGTGGATCAAGGCAGTGGATTGTGAATCCACCATGCGCGGGTTCAATTCCCGTCGTTCGCCCATCGCATTATTGCAAATTCCAAAAATGCAATTTTCCATATTCCTAGTTACGTATTTACTTACGGCGACGGAGAATAAAACTATCACTATATTTTTTCCTTTTCCTAGTTCTTCTTCCAAGCGCAGGATAACCCCAAGGGGTTGTGGGTTTTTTTCTACCAATGGGGGCTTTCCCTTCACCGCCCCCATGGGGGTGGTCCACAGGGTTCATAACTACCCCTCTTACTACGGGGCGTTTACCTAGCCAACACTTAGATCCGGCTCTACCCAAACTTTTTTGGTTCACCCCAACATTACCCACTTGTCCGACTGTTGCTAAGCAGTTTTGGGATACCAAACGGACCTCCCCAGATGGTAATCTTAAAGTGGCCAATTTACCCTCTTTTGCAATCAGTTTCGCTACAGCACCTGCTGCTCTAGCTAATTGCCCACCCCTTCCACGTGTGATTTCTATGTTATGTATGGCCGTGCCTAAGGGCATATCGGTTGAAGTAGATTCTTCTTTTTTCTCAAAAAACCCCTTCCCAAACTGTACAAGCTTCTTCCAAAGCATACGGCTTTCTAGATGTATATGACGATCTCTAGACAGATGGATCTTATATGAATCGTATGATGAAGTACCACATGAGTGGATATATAGAAAAGGAATCCAAATCTGCCGAATCGCTCATGTTATGATCTTCTACATCCTAGGTCTCCGCGTTCCGTCATCTGGCTTATGTTCTTCATGTAGCATTCAGATCGAATGACTCTATGAAATTACGTTGCTACTTCCACATATTATGGGTAACGTAGGAGACATCCCTATTTTCACCCGGGGGTCTTAATTACCACTGCTTAGCTTTCAATTCGCCTCTGACCATCAAATTAAATGTGAATAACCCGTCCTCCTCTCTTTGAAACAAGGGGCGCTTCCGGTTCTGTGCGTGCTTCAAACAATTTTGTCTTCTCCATATTACCATATCTCTAGAGTCAATAATTTTCTATGAGGAACTACTGAACTCAATCACTTGCTGCCGTTACTCAACAGTTTTCTGTTGAGGTCTATCCCGTAGAGGTAGTCAAATTGGATCGGTGATCGATTTCTAGGTTTCGTCGTAAACCTAATTGGTTACTTCCAATTACGTAAATCAATAGTTCAAACCGCACTCAAAGGTAGGGCATTTCCCATTGATATAGGAACTTTTGTACCAGAAACAATAGTATCCCCAATTATAGCCCCTCTGGGATGTAAAATATATCTCTTCTCACCATCCCCATAGTGTATGAGACAAATGTATGCATTTCGATTAGGGTCGTATTCTATGGTTACGATTCTACCAGATATGTCTTTTTGATTCCGTCGAAAATCGATTTTACGGTATAGGCGTTTATGACCTCCCCCTCTATGCCTTGCGGTAATGATTCCTCTGGCATTACGACCTTTACCACAACGGTGCCGTCCATGGATCAATTTATTTCGTGGATTGGATTTCACTTGCCTGTCTACGGTTCCCTTGCGTGTGCTCGGGATAGGTGTTTTGTATAAATGTTTCGCCGTATTATTAAGTATTCTCCTTTAGTTCGTTTCTCTATCTAGAAGTGGAATAGAATAACCCGGTTGAAGGGTAATGATCATACGTCTGTAATGCATTGTATGTCCCAGAATAGGTCCCATTCTTCTACCCTTTCCGGGTAGTCGATGGCTATTCACAGCTACTACCTTAACACCAAAGAAGAGTTCGACCCAATTCTTTATTTCTGTCTTAGTGAATCCCGATTCGACATTAGAAGTATATTGATTCTTTCCCAATAAACGAAGACTCTTTTCTGTAAATACTGCATATTTGATTCCATCCATAAATCGACTTTCCCTCCTATGCTCTGAGTTCCAGTATCGATAAGAATTCGAGTTCTTATTGTTCTTATGTTATGGTATGAATATACCATACCAATTCGTTATGTATGGATGATGGATGAGATTCCATAGATAGAGAGCCAGTTCCAATAGACTTATGGAACGTTCCCGTTCGCGTGCATCCAGCAGGAATTGAACCCGCAAATTTACCAATTATGAGTTGGGCGCTTTAACCATTCAGCCATGGATGCTTAACAGGGATCATCGTACATCGTAAATAACCAATTTTCATATAGAAAGACATATCATAGAAAAATGAAATCGAAAATATTCGGAGATGGCAAATATTCGGAGATGACTATGAAAACACCTCTCTGGATCCTCGAATTGAAAGAGAGATTGAGAGGGATCAAGAATCCTAATTCTCGCTATTTGGAATGGATACAATTCTATTGAGTCTGACCCATAGTGATCATTTTACTTATGATACCTAGTTGACATTGCTAACAAGGATCTAATGAATTATGAGAGATCCTCTCCTCTTTAGCAGAAAGACGTATATTCCTTGCTCATTATCAGACAATCACTTATTCCCAAACCTCGTGTGGGGCTAATCGTTTTCATTTACCATCTCATGGAAAACCCTTTTCGTTCCGCTTAGCCCTATCGGGTATTTTAGTGATAGGTTCTATAGGAACTGGACGATCCTATTTGGTCAAATACCTAACGAAAAATTCCTATTTTCCTTTCATTAAGGTACGAGGGCTTCTTATTCCACAAGAACGAAAGCACCTTTTCATTCTTTCATATACTAGGGGTTTTTACTTGGAAAAGACAATGTTCCATACTAAAGGATTCGGGTCCATAACCACGAGTTCCAGTGCACTAGATCTTGTAGCACTTAGCAACGAGGCCCTATCCATTAGTATTCCACATAAGAAATCCATTATAGAAACTAATACAATTAGATTAGCTCTTCATAGACAAACTTGGGGTTTGCGAGCCAAGATAAGACCGGCTCGGGATCATGGGACCCTTTTCTATCAGATAGGAGGGGATCTTGTACAAAATAGACTTCTAAGTAATAACCCCATGGATCCTATATCTATCTATATAAAGAGGCAATCGTGTCAGGAAGCGGCTTTTTCTTTGGCCAAACGGTACTTCGAACTTGGAACGAGCATGAAGAGATTAACGAGACTTCTTTCTCTTTTGAGTTTTTCTGGCGGACCAGTCGCGCAAGATCTTTGGTCTTCCCCCGGAACCGATGAAAAAGTGGGTCGCTTCTTATGGACTCGCTCAGAATGATTCTTCTCTATCTATAGTTCATGGCCTATTAGAAGTAGAAGGTGCTCTGGTGCAATCCTTACCGACAGAAAAAGATTGCACTCGGGTTGATTGCCATTACTTCGTCGGTCCGAACCAAGGAATCCGTTAGAAATGTTTTGAAATGGATATTGTTCTCTCTTTGATTAGGGATTGCTATATGAAAAGAAGTGGAGTTTGAAAAAGGGAACGGAATGGTCAAACCGGAACTGCTAGAGGAACAAATTTTCAATAGCATAACTTGGGCTCCTAGAATATGGGGCCCTTGGGACAATCTATTTGATTGCAGGGAGAGGTACGCTGAATATGACTGGGGATTTTCCTATGGGTATTGGAGCGGGTCCAAGCAGATTAAAGAGGATGAGTTGTCAGAGACTGCTATTTATTCGAATTATTTCTGGTATATTTATCATAAAAGGGAGGAGGTGCAAGAGACTGATTCGGACTTCTTGCAGAGTGGAACAATGCAGTACCAGACACGAGATATATCTTTCAAAGAAGAGGGCTTTTTTCGAATAAGCCAATTGATTTGGGACCCTTCGGATCCATTCTTTTCCTATTCAAAGATCAGGCCTTTGTCTCTGTGTTTTCACGTCGATAATTCTTTGCAGATGAAGATGAAGAGATGACAAAGCGGCTTAGTACCAGTACCTGGAGAAAAAAGCCTCCTAAACATATGGCTAGCAACTGGTTCACCAGGAGTACGCAAGAAAGGCAAAAGCACTACGAATTATTGATTTAGGAATGGGAATGGGCTAGAACCCTGGGTTCTTCCTTATATAATTAATGGTCTTTTCATTCTAATACTCTATCCGAGAGTTCTCAGTATTTAGCAAAGCTGTTCCTATCTAACGGAAGGCTCCTGGATCAAATGACAAAGACATTGTTTGTGGCCATGAGGGAGGAGGGGATTCAGTGGAACAGGATTGGCCGGGCGGTAGAGTCGTGGAAACACTTGTTGATTCCTATTTTGGACCCTAGCTCCATGGAACAATATGCTACTGCGGAAACATGGAAGAATTGCAATCTTAGATCAAAACACTATGTATGGGATGATATGAACTGCCTAAATAAGAATTCTTGAGCGTCGAACAACCTGAGTACTAACTACATCAAACAATTTGCATTAATGAAACTGTGTAAATCCACCGGATAATCAAAAATACGCATGTCAGATGAAATGGTTGTTGCTATCTGCTTCCATAACGAATCCTTGGTTTAACTGAATAAGTAAAGAAAATTGGCCCTTTCTCTTCGTCTCAGATCGATGGATCTTCTCGATTGGAAGATCTCCCATATGGATAATACACATTCCAGTTGACCGAGCCTAATGCTAATTGTTTTGTTCCGAAGCAAAGATATCCGCGGAGGCCGGTTCGTTCGTCCTATTCTGATATTCAGGACCAAGAGGTCCTGGATTCTCTTTCGGATAGGCCCTGAAAGGAGAAGAGAAGCTGAAATGCCAACGGACCTCTGTCTATTCTCTAATTCACCCGATCCGATAGTACCCGTTTTTGGAACGTCCAGTGCCAAAGTCACTGAATGGGTAAGTCACCAATCCAATCCCTTTGACAA